TTTCTAAGTTATAAGTTGAAGTGAATTGAAGGAGTTCTATTTGTTCAATTCTACCCGGAAAATAAAACAAGGAATAAGAATCTTTGGCAAACAGGAGACATGATTTGATTCGATACAAGACGACACAAGAAAAGGATTTTCTTGTGTCGTCTTGTATCGAATCGAATAGACGATTAGGAAGACTAAGAATACTAATTTCATTTTTCCCGTCCTCCTTGCCTTGTATTATATTCCTTTCTATTTGTATACTTATTTTCTATCATTAGGAATGGTATACAAGGTATACAAGTAATGAGTTTCAGACATCCCGCAAAATAAAAAAGAGTAAAAAAAAAAAAAATAAAGAAAAGACTTATAGAATTTTTTGAATCATATATCATTCTATCGATCAACAAGAATTTGGCACTTTTACCAACTTTCTTTTAAGAAATCTATAGATCTAGAAATTCATTTCGTACAATTGAACCTTTTCAAACTGTTTCTTTTTCAGAACCAAAAAGATTTGTGCCAAAATCACAGATGCCAAGAAGAACAGAAGGCCTTGAACTCGTAATGGATCTTGAAGCACTATTTCCGCGTCTCCCTGACCAAACCCTCCTATATTTGGATTACTTGTTAATGGTTGATCAAGCTTGATGGATTCACCTTCTGAAACAAGAAGTTCTGGTCCTGGAGGTATAATATCAACCACTTGACGTCCTTCTAATGCATCAACTATGGATATTTCATATCCCCCCTTTTCTTTACGTGCTATTCTGCTTACTATACCAGCAGATGTAGCATTATAAACTGTATTGTTACTCTTGCTACCATCAGGATAAATCTGACCCCTTCCTCTGTTCCCACCTACATATATGGGATATTTTAAGAAGTGAACGTCTTTTTTCGTCGCAGGGTCGGGGGAAAGAATAGGAAAGACGATTTCACTATATTTCTGACCGGGAACAGGACCTATCACAAGAATATTTCTTTTATTAGGACGATAACACTGAAAAGAAAGATTGCCCATCTTTTCTTTCATTTCGGGAGAAATACGATCAAGGGGGGCTAATTCGAATCCCTCGGGTAAAATAAGAACAGCTCCTACATTCAAAGCTCCTTTTTTACCATTAGCAAGAACTTGTTTCAATTGCATATCATAAGGAATTCGAACAACTGCTTCAAATACAGTATCAGGAAGTACAGCTTGCGGAACTTCAATATCCACGGGCTTATTAGCTAAATGGCAATTGGCACATACAATTCGCCCAGTTGCTTCTCGTGGATTTTCATAACCCTGCTGTGCAAAAATGGGATATGCATTTGAAATAGATGCTCGAGTTATTACATATATCATGATCGATACATAAATAGATCGAGTCATCTGTTCTTTTACCCAAGAAAAAGTATTTCTATTTTGCATGGTCCAATCATTGATCCACGGAATTTCTACAATAAATTTGATAGGTATCTAGTAGAATTCCCTATCCACAAGTTTGCCATTGTATTGATTGTACTGAAAGAATTGTACTATAGTAAGAATACCTTGAAGTAAATAAGGTAGAAGTATAAAGAAAAAGATCTAATAAATTATTCATTCATTGAATGATAAATTACTACAAGCGAAGGAGATACACGATTTAAAAAATGGAAGATCCAATATTTCACAATTGTATCTAGAATCACTGGAAAAGTGGAAACAAGACCAGATATAATCTGATCATTCTGAGCCAATCCAAAATCGCTGTAGATCGAACCAATCATTAGTTCCCAACCATGGGTCGAGTGAAATCCGATCCATAAATCAGTAACTAAAAGAATCGAAAAAGCTTTGATTGTATCACTTAAGTTATAGAGAAATTCCTGAATCCAAGAATTTAGAATGAAAAGTTCTTCATTACCCAGAAAAAAATAACCACTTAGAATAGCAAAACAGATTAGATTTGTAGAGAAATGCAAAATGATATGGAAATGAGATTCATTGTGTTTTTGGACCAATTGTATTGTTTCCTTGTGCATTCCTATACGAATCCTTTGCATATATGTCTCCGAGTACTCCTTTATCATCTCGTCCAACAGGAATAGTTCTTCTAATTCCATAAATTTTTCTAGAACATTTTTCTCTTGAATATCATTCAAAAGGATTTCGGATTGCCTGGTATTCCACCAATTAATAACCCAAGTTTCTAGACATTTATTAAATGAGAGAGAAATCCACCAGGGCAAAAAGAGTATAGACACAAGATATGGGAGGGAAGCCAATGCTTTCTTTTTTTTCATTCTGTATCCATGATGTGAATTGTTAATGAACCTGTTTCATTCGTCGATTCTATCTGATCTATCTGAGATTTCTATGAAGCACGAATTATATAACAAGAGCCTATAACTCTAACAAGAAAACAAGAATAAGGTATCGAACCTATGGATCTTTTCCTATTTTTGTTTTTGTGTAAGAATTGAGTCTTTGGATCTAGAATAATCTAGAATAGAACATAGAAGAAGGGCCCTTTTCAAATGAAAAAAAAGTAAATATTATTTCCATATTCCAGAGATCATAATTAGGCAAATTGTAACCAATTTTCCCTTCATTTATTCCTTTCGATAAAGACTCAAAATCGAAAACCCATTTGAACTAACGAATAGAATTTGGATTTAAAGACGAACCCTACCGGATCCTTTAATTCTTTTATTTCTATTTTGAATTTTGAATTCGAAAGATTTCACTGTCTAACCGCAGCGCGGGGATAGGGTATCAATTCAAAGGCCTAAAAAGAGGAATTATGTTTTACGAAAACAAAAGACATGTTAGGATATTTGATGAATCTATAATTATTAGACCTTTTACTAGTATAAAGAGTGAAACTGTACACCATGTGTATGCGTATACAAAATAGTTTCTATTCTCCTTAATATATTTTTTTTAATATATTCTATTTGATTAGTGATATTTTTGATTAGTGATATTTTTGATTAGTTATATTAGATTTTATTAATATTGTTCCATATACGTCCTCCTGCTTTTGAGATGTATTAAGTTCCTTCTCTCATGCTGAGATTTATTCTTTAGTTCATTTCAAAATACTTCAATGGGTACGCGCAAGAAATAGGCCAATTCGGCAGCTTTTTGTTCAATTTCTCGTGGAGTCAAATTCTCATCAGTACGGGTCAAGGGAATAGCTCCTTGGCCCCTGACTTCCATATAAAGAACACGACGAGGAAAAAGACCCTCTCTCACCTCCATTCTGATTGATTGGATATCTTTCAGAAAGAAACGAAGGAAGACGCGACGATTTCTTCCAGGAAATCCCCAACGAAAAAGGGACATTATCCCTTTTTTTCTATTGAATTGGTCATAACCACTACCTACATTCCATGAAATTGTGCACCACAAATAAGAACTAATGAATAGACCTGCGATCCCATAAAAAGACATCACGATCCCTTGTGGGAAAAAAAGAATTTGCTGATAAGGAAATACGGATATCAGATTTTTACCAAGATAACTGGAAGTTCCAACCACTAAGAATCCTAGTGAACCTAAAAAAAGGATAAAGGCCCAGCAAAAATTACTTGTTTTTCGAGACCCTGTTATAAGTTCTATCCATATATGTTCTGATCGCCAGTTCATACTATACTAGATCCAGTTGCATTCGATTGTAATTGAGAGAATAATCCAAAAGGATTTGACTCGACTTTTATTGCTTGATCCCGAAGTAACTTTCATCAACTAGCAGCATTCCGACAGGAACTCTTAGGAATAATTGGTTAGATAAATTTAGTTTCTATTTCAAATATTTTTCAAAAAAGATTTGCTGATCATTTTGAATTTAATCATTTAATTGATTAAGCTATAACCGCATATACATGCATTAATGCGTATATTATGCATCGGCATACATAACAAAACAACTCTTCCATTTGTTTTCGGAAAAGCCACATATCATATATCCTACCATATTACATTAAAAAAGTATCTGTATGATGATCCAGTTTTGAAATAAATTGATGAGATTTGGTCCCATCATATTTAGACAATCTTATTTCTTTGGACATAAAGAGATAAAGAAGCCATTGCGATTGCCGGAAAGACTAGGGCCACTACAGGAACAAAAATAGAGGGAAGGCTAAAATCTATCATAGAATGGGTACCTCAATTTCATATTTGTACCTATTATAATTATAAAGATATCTTATGATAAGTCTATCTATTAGATAGAATATTAAGATAATATTAATATGAAATATTTCATAACCAATAACGAATGTAGAACTCAATGAAGTGTACCTATTCCTCTTTCTACACGAATATTTATGAGAATCCGCTTTAAGAAATTGAATTCTTCTTCTCCCATCTTTATCTTCATCGTCTTTCTATCTTTCCTTTCATCAAAACACCTTTTTTTCTTTGAAAGGGAAGATAGAAAAGAGTTTCTTATGAGTTCCCGACTTTAACCAATCTTATCCAACAAACAGGGATTCCTAGTGAAAAACGGGGATTTTCGCTAAATAGAAAGAACTTCTATATTCTTATTATTTGTTATTTGAATATTTCTATTTTATTTCTTTGATTTGAGATTTCTTATTTCTTTTTATTTAATATTTTTAATATTTTCTTTTCATTTTTTCGATATCTTTTTTTATCTATTTTTTGTTGTTCTATATATGAATATGTCAAAAGGACGGAGAAATTTATTTTTATTTCCCGGATTTCTCGGAAGGAGAAAGAAATTCTTTTTTATCTTGTCAATAGAGGGATGCTTATTCCTAATCAGGAAGAGAGGTAGAATAAAAAAGGGATCCGGGTCAAAAAGTCATTATCCAAAACTTCTAACTTTTACTACATTTATAACGGATGTCTCCAAAGAAAATACCATCTTCTTAGTTTTATTTTTTTCATTATAATGAACTAAATGCGTATGCGCTACAAATAAAAATAACTGAAGCTAGTGCTATACTTCCATTTGAAAATGAAGAATTTCAATCTTTTTTTTCATCTTGATTCAAGGGAAGGAAACCATGTAGCTGAAATAACTCATTCAGAACACCTTTTAAAGGATTACGTGGTACGATTGGGTCGAATAAGCCCTTATCGAATAAATACTCAGCCACCTGTAAACCATCGGGTACTGTCTTTTTCAATGTTTGTTCAATTACTCTTTTACCCGCAAACGCAATGTAGGCATTAGGTTCAGCAATAATGATATCTCCCAACATACCAAAACTTGCTGTAACTCCGCCAGTTGTAGGAGATGTAAGGATTGATATATAGAATAACTTTTTATTTAATTGATAATCATATAAAGCAGAAGATATTTTAGCCATTTGCATCAAGCTCAAACTCCCTTCTTGCATGCGTGCTCCTCCAGAAGCACACACAATAATGACAGGTAGAGATCGATTAGTAGCATACTCGATCAAACGGGTGATTTTCTCACCTACTACGGATCCCATACTACCTCCTATAAACTGAAAATCCATAACTCCCATTGCTATGGGAATACTATTTAGTTGACCTACGCCCGTTTGAACAGCTTCAGTTAAACCCGTTTTTATTTGAGAAAAAGAGATGCGATCTATATAAGGTTCCTCCTCTGAATGAAATTCAATGGGGTCCATAGAAACCATATCTTCATCCATAGGCTCCCAAGTGCCAGGATCTATAAAGAGTTCGATTCTATCTGAACTACTCATTTTCAAATGATATCCGCAGTGTTCACAAATATTCATTTTTGAACTAAAAAATTTTTTATAATTTAATCCATAACAATTCTCACATTGAACCCATAACTGTTTGTATTTTGTATTTATATCGAAATCATTAGATCTTTCTATTCTATTGAAAGAACTGCTACTATTTTTGATACTAGAATTTCCACTTTCAATACTACTTCTATTTTCCGTACAAATAAAACTAAAAATGTAACTGTCGATACCACTGTAAATGTCACTATTGATTTCAAAACGAAGATAACTATCAATGCAACTATTAATGTGATTATTCCAATTAGATTGAGTATCATACATGGAATAATAATAGTAGTAATTATTACTATTAGACCCACTATTCAAATAACTAGAAAAAAGAATCTCTAGTTCACTCAAACTAGCATTGTCAATATCAAAAATCTGATTTTCAATATCAAAATATACAGAATAAGTATCACCATTACTATTTCTAACTAAAAAAGTATGATCAGAGATCAAACTCCAAATATTCCTGTTATCAAATAAATAATTTAGATAATTAATATTACTAAAACTATAACTGTCCCAACTAGAAATCTTTTTCTCCGTATCATTTAGAATAGTTTCTTCACTTCCACTGGTATGTCCAAGAGCATCAAGACTATCATCCATTGATTTACTTAGTCCACATCTATGTTCTAACTTCTTGTTAGACAACATAGAATTTAACCAACATTTTTCCATAGATTCTTTCTGCCCCCTATTTGATAAAAACCTAATACTAATAGATGAATAGTCATTCGATGAAGAAAAAACGATGAAGAAAAAATCATTTTACTATTTTTTTTTCTTTTTATTTCTCATCAGAATTCAAATGAAGTATATGATCCAATCATTAAGATTGTTAATGAAAAACGAGCGAGTCTTGAAAAGAAAAGATTCCTCTTTTTGAGGAATCCGGTGAATCATTTCAATATTATGATAGAGATTATGATAGAATCTTTTCCTCAAAAAAAGATATATGATATATAAAGACAGGTTTTTCTCATGTAAAACTTTCAATTCTCATCAAAAAGATACATAGTTGTTTCTTCCCATAAATTAAAAATGAATTATCGTCTCGTAGAATATCGTGTCATATAGTCAAATAAGAAAATGAGTTTATATTACAACAGGGAACGAAAAAGACAATAGGGAACGAAAAAGACAATATACAGGATAGGGGTATAAGGAATCCTTCCCTTGGCTTGATCTATGGCCTGAAACTAAGGAATATAAAATGATCCACCAATCCAATCCCAAGGATCCATAATTCAGCCTATGGCTCCAACAAGGAATAATAGAATAGATAAGTTGTTTAGTCTTCCTTCGATCTTATCTTCTTATGTTTAGATTTTGTATATACTTGTATATTGTATTGTATATTGTAAGGTCTGTACATATAAAAAAAGATATATGTAAATACACAAAGACCCTCATAGTTCATAGTATAGTATTAGTATAAGATGTTTATTCTTTATCCGATTCGGCCCAATCTTTCTTTTTTTGAGGAAAAGATTGGGCCAAGTTTCATTGCAATCAATTAGGAGAACAAACAGGAATTGCTGAATTATACGCGCTTATTTTGTCTATATATCTAGCTTATCCACTGGTTCGAACTCGAATGTGATCGCTTTCCATACTTCACAAGCAGCGGCTAGCTCAGGGCTCCATTTGGTAGCTTCACGAATAATATCATTACCTTCACGAGCAAGATCGCGTCCCTCATTACGAGCTTGTACACATGCTTCTAAAGCCACCCGATTAGCTACTGCACCGGGTGCATTTCCCCAAGGG